TCCCAATTCCGTGGGCCTTTCGATACAATCAAATGGATTGCCACAAGGGCGCCATATTCTAGGAGCCCGAACTATGTGATTGAATAAATCCTCCTCTATCTGTTGCGGATCGAGGGCTCCTTCCCCTTCTTCAAACCCCGATTCGTATTTTTCATATAAAAATCTCTGATCAACGATAGAACAAGATCCATTTTGCATCATATCTAACTGATTCGTTGGTTCGGGCCGAAGAAGTAATGTCACTCGATTATTATCAAACTGACTGCAATCTTTTTCTGTCCGTGAGGATCCCACCAGAGCGCCTTCTACTTCTAATAGGCCATGAACTAGATCAGAATCATTCTCAACGAATCCATAAGAAGTGATCCCATTTTTTTCATCGGGTCCGGGTGAAGACCAAAGATCTTGAGCGGCCGATCCGGCAGAACAACTCAAAAGATAAAGAAGTATCGTTAATTTCTTCATGCTCGTTCCAAGTTCGAAGTACCATTTGTACAAATAAGAATCCCCTTCCTTACATGATTTCTTCTTCATATAGATAGATATAGGATATATGGGGCAATTACTTAGAAGTACATTTTGTGCAACAGCCTTTCCTATCTGATAGAAAAGTATCCCATGATCCTGAACCGATCTTACCTGGGATCGCAAATCCCAAGTTTGTCTATGAAGAGCTGATCTAATTGTATTAGTTTCTATAATGGATTTCTTCTGTGTAATACTAATTGATAGGGCCTCATTGATAAGTGCTACAAGATCTCGTGCATTGGAACCCGTGGTTATGGGCCCGAATCCGTTAGTATGGAACATCTTCTTTTCCAAGTGAAATCCCCTAGTATATGAAAGAATGAAAAAGTGCTTTCGTTGTTGTGGAATAAGAAGCCTTCGTATCTTAATGCATGTATTTAATTTATTCGGAGCTATTAGAGCGGGATCCACTTTTTGGGGAATATGAGTCGAAGCAATAACAAGAATCTTTCTAGTGGAACATCTTTCACAATCCCTGGAGAGACGGTTCTCTAATAGACCGAGGGATAAGTAATTCGACTCATTCACATGCAAATCATGAATGTTTGGAATCCATATTATGCAAGGAGACGTTGCTTTTGCTAATTCGAATTGAAGGGCGATATCAAATCGGTCTACTTTCGGCGTCATATACATAGTTAGCACATTCGTCATAGTTGGCAGCTCCGTATCAAGGTCATCATCAATATCGTCACTATCATCAATATGGATATCGTCACTATCATCAATAAGATAACCTTTAGACTTGTCATCCAGGAACTTGTTCGGAAATACCGTAATGAAAGGAACATAGGAGTTTGTAGTTAGGTATTTGACCAAACAGGATCGTCCAGTTCCTATGGAACCTATCACTAAAATACCCCTAGAAGGGGATAGGGCTAAGCGGAGCGAAAAGGGTTTTCCATGAGATGGGAAATGAAAACAATTAGCCCCACACGAGGTTTGTGAATAAGTGATTGTCTGATAATGAGCAAGGAATACCCGTCTTTCTGCTAAACAGGATCCATTGAACTCATAATTCATTAGATACTTTTGATGAATGTCAACTAAGTATCGTAAGTAAACGGATCCCGGTTGTTCAATCATTTGATAACCAGAGTCATTCTTTGATAAAGGATCACTATGAGTCAGACTCAATAGAATTTTATCAATCCTTTTTTCTGTCGTTAAGGTGGAGAACTGAACCAAGAATTCTCTTTCTTCATCATCAATCGAATCGCTATTCGCGACCCAGGATTCGATTTTATCATCAATCCAATCACCGTTCACGTTTTTTCTTTTTCTTATCAATGAATAGATCTCTTTACTTGTACGACTTAGATGTCTCGTATTTCTCGAAAAAGCGATTCGATTGATGGGATTTGGTATGATACTTATGAGATCGATGAGATTGATATTCAAATATTTCTTCTTAGGACGTATTGATTTGACCCCATAAGCGGGGCCACCACCCAATAGCATGTTGCCACCAGAAGCAGAACCCCGTATTTCTTCCAGAGAATCTCCTAATTGTTCCAGAGCAACTCGAAAGAGATTCTTTAACCAGAAAGAATTCAGTTCAGATGTAGGATACCTATCCAGAAGTTTTCGCAACTCCATCATGTATGATGGAATCATCAAAGATTTGATCTTTTCTAACTCTGTCTGTAACTCACTAGAGGCTCGGGAAACAAAGAGAAGATGTATACGAACGAGATATCCAGCAACAAGAAGAAGGAAAAGGATTGAATAGAGAAAATCCCGAGCATTTCTTGATCTCAGATGTGCCCATATCAATGGAACGGGTGACTCATTATTTCGATGAATCATTTCTTCGGACAGAAGATTCTGTAAACACTTATTCGAAGTCTCACTTATCAGAGTCCATTGTGTAAGAATCTTCTTAGGAATTGGCCATGATATATCTGATCCATACATAATATCATGAAAAATGGATAAAAATTTTTGACTGCTACTTAGTATCGGCAATGGG